CTTAACGACCAATGGTTAACGATGGCTCTGATGGGCGGTTTTGCTAGAATAGGCAATAATGAGATTGTTGTTTTAGTAAATGATGCAGAGAAGAGTAGTGATATTGATCCACAAGAAGCTCGACAAACTCTTGAAATAGCGGAAGTTAACTTGAGGAAAGCCGAAGGTAAAAGAAAAATAATCGAGGCAAATCTAGCTCTCAGACGAGCGAGGACACGAGTCGAGGCTATCAATGCAATTTCGTAACTGGTTGATGCGTCCGAATAATCAAACAAAATAGAGTGTATAAACAAAACTTATTTTGTTTGATTTTGTCGATTGAATACAATCAAGTGGAATCGGATTCTGATATAACGAAAAAGGATTCATTCAAAAATCAACTAGAAAGGAGACAAAATTAACAAAGGTGAGTAGAAAAACTTATTAGATACCAGAGCCGCTGGTATCTAATAAGTTATACCTACTATTGGATTTGAACCAATGACTCCCGCCGTATGAAAGCAGTACTCTAACCACTGAGTTAAGTAGGTTATTTATCATCACAAAGAGAAACAAATGGGATCCATCACATCGATGGATTATAAACAAAATATTTTTTATAAGCAATACCAATTAAACAAAAGAGCTCACAGAACTATGATATTGGATCATGGAATATTCATCTTGACAAGAAATTATCTACATGATAAAATATGTATCACAAGGGCTATAGCTCAGTTAGGTAGAGCGCCTCGTTTACACGCGCGCCAATGTTTTTTCAGGGGAGTTTATCATACAATCAAAAGAATTTATCTTATTGATAAGTCGATGTCTTACTCCATGACTTTGATGGAACAAGAGAACAATAGCCTGACAAATGGTTCAAATACTTTGGTCCGATTCGGATACTCATTTTAGGTAGGCGTCAAGTCAAATAGAACCCATCATTGATTTGAGATATTGATAAGGTGAATACCCAGTCTATTCAATGCTAGGCTTAATGAGTATAAGGGCCTCAAAAAAAATCTCTTTTCCTCCTATGAGCTTTAAGGTGTATAAAGTTTCATATTGGATTTTTTAAGCAGAGGGATAGAGACTCCATTTAACTCAGTTTGATCTAGGCCAGAGGTAGAGCAGACCTACGTCAAGATAACCCCCTTTGAAACACTTTGGTAGTGCTCCTGGATTCTAATCCAAATCAAAAATCAGAGCACAAGGAGCCATTGCCTTATCTTTCTGTCAAGAAAAAATATGGCGGACTAGCTTGATATTTATATCAGCTAATGAAAGAGCCCAATGCAAAAAAATGCATGTTGGGTTTTTGAAACAGTTTGAATCATTTTGATAATAATCAGTTTGATCTGTTTTGCCGAGAAGGTCTACGGTTCGAGTCCGTATAGCCCTAATCCTAATTATAAAAAAAAATGAGAATTTTATTTGGAATCTTTTTTTAGAGCGAATCGAGATGAGTTGAAAGCGATAGAGTTTGATTTGTATAAGAACAAAACAATATATATTTATTTATTCTACTAGATCGAAATACAATATCGATGAAGTGAGTGTAATGGAAATAGGATTCTAGTTGATGAATTTTGAAACGAGAAATGTTCCGCAGCAAATAAATAAAACTAGGCGGTTCGATCAAAATAAATTGTTATTTTGACTAACCAGGTATGGATGACTCGACAATTCCAATTCGAATCGGCTAATCCGATCTATTTTCCACGGAATGCGTCTATCCTTCGGTTTTACGAATACGAATATGATATGAGATTTTCTGGGTATTTCTAAAAATACCAAGTGTTATTCCTACTTTCCCATTTCCGGGGTTTTAGCTCCGATTAGCAAGGGGCCAGAAAAACTTGCGAGTTATGAATCGGTTATAGAACCAATGAGCGACGTTGGGTTACAATTTCGAATCCGTTTATTATATGTTTTCTTTTGTTTTTGTTGTTTTGGACGTTGAAACGGTTTTTTTATCCATGGGAAATGAGTTTCGATGTATTGGGTGCATCTGTATTTCTATCCGTATTTATAGAAGCTTTCATATTCTAATTGTTGGTGCAATTTATGCATGGTGAAAAGGAGCATTCAAATGGTCTTAGTTCTGAATATTCAGACAAAAAGAAAAACAAATTGAGATATGAATTTGATTGAGTTTCCCTTACTTGATCGAACAGTCCAAAATGAAGTTATTTCAACTACATCAAATGATTTTTCAAATTGGTCAAGACTCTCTAGTTTATGGATGCTTCTCTATGGTATTACTTGTTCCTTCATTGAATTAATTTCATTAATATAAGCTCACGATTCGGCTTTGATCGTTAGAGACTGGTACCAAAATCGAGTCCTAAACAAACAAACCTTATTTTCACAATAAATAAATAACAACGGCTACTTCTTTAGTGAGATTATATGATCAAATGCTTGAACCAAAATATGTTATTGCTCCGCTACGCTACGGGAGTGTGTACAATTAGAGGTAAGCCAATTCCTGTGGATGTCTATTTGCCCCGAACTGCCCGTCTAAACCGGAAGCAGTTCTAGATGCTATAACGAAACTTCGTAAGAAAATATCTAGAGAAATCTCTGAGGATAGAATTGGGTCTCAAATATAAAAAGTAGCTTTCCGCGAATTAGTGAATTAAGCGGGATCCTTTTGCACAGAATACCAAGTAGTGGGTCAATCTTCATAAATTTCATTGTAAATGTGAAATACTTAATACAAATAAAAATGTGGGAGAGATAAAAAATAGCAGGGTCGTCTGTCTGCTTGGCCAGTTAAGCATAGGTTAGTTGATAGATCTGTGGTTTCGATTACTAAGGACTCGAAACTTCTTGACAGATAAAGTCTCACGATTGGCTATGTCTGAAGTATTCACGTTCTTTTTGAACGAGAGGAGACACAGTATGAACAAATAAAAAAGACGAAAATTCCTTTCTATCTTTATATACTCTTTACCCATCTATAAACTAAAACTAAAATAGAGAAGTTTACCTCTAGATACCTAGATGAATAAATATGTATTGTATCAAGATCTAGATTCTTAATATGTATGTTGATCTATATCAATGAATTTGTAGCATATAGACTGATACAAATTAATCATGTGCCAGGAACCAGATTTGAACTGGTGACACGAGGATTTTCAGTCCTCTGCTCTACCAACTGAGCTATCCCGACCATTCCTGACGCATCATTTTACTAGATGGCTTGGGTCTATGTCAATTAAAAGGATAAAAAGGTATGTATTACAAAGTCTTATTCAATCCCTAAAATTTATTGGATTTTCAAAAAGAAAACTTTGTAAGCTTCAAGTTTCAGTATGAGTCGTGATATGAACTGTGAATCATTCAAATAGGCATTCTTTGTTCAAAGATGTTCATTTGTACGTGTCGTATATATATCAATATCACAAAACTTGTGATAAGAGAAAAACATTTTCGCTCGGCTCTGGTTGTGAAAGAGTCGAATGAATTTTGAACCGCTAGCAGAAGGTAGGATAAAAAAGAGAAATAGTTAGGGAGGCAAAAGGAATGGGCTTTTTTGTGGGGATAGAGGGACTTGAACCCTCACGATTTCTAAAGTCGACGGATTTTCCTATTACTATAAATTTCATTGTTATCGGTATTGATATGTAGAATGGGACTCTATCTTTATTCTCGTCCAAGTAATCAATTGATCTATCAGACTATGGAGTAAAAGTAAATGATTTGATCAATGACTATTCGATTCTTTCTTCAACTTAGAATCGTTTAAGAACTACCTTTCTATTCTATTTTTCATCTAAAAAAATACAGATTCAAGTCGTCATTAATCATTTTTTTTATAAAATTTCAGTACTATACCTATGTATATAAATTTATCCTTTCTGGAGTTTCAATGGGCAAATTCTTCTACCAGCGAAAGACAGTCAACTCCATTTATTAGAACAACTTCCATTGAGTCTCTGCACCTATCCCTTTTTATTATTTTATTCTCGCTTGCTTTATTTTTAAAAGCCCCTGCTTGTTTTAGGAAAACAGGATTTGGCTCAGGATTGCCTATATTTTATTAATTCCAGGGTTTCCCTGAATTTGAAAGTGATCGCTTAGTAGGTTTCCATACTAAGGCTCAATCCAATTAAGTCCGTAGCGTCTACCAATTTCGCCATATCCCCCCTTTGTTTTGAGATTAGGATCTCTTTGTGATGTTGTTCTCTTTTTTCTTTCATTTATGCTGGGACCGTTGAATTCATTATAAATATGGATTCCTATGTTGACAAGCCTTTGCCTCCTCTTTGATTTATTGCCTATCTTCTTTCATCTGTATTGTGGTGGGACCCATATTTTTGATTTGGGCCACTACGAAATGATTCTATCATTTCTGTATTCGCAATTCAATATAGATGTATATAAGACATATATGCCCCGTTTCCTCTCATTTTTACCATGCAATTTGGAATACTCGAACGGTCAATATAAAAATATATCATTATGTTTTGCATTTATCTGGATTGCGTCTTTCATTTTTATTCTTATCCTTCTTCCTTTCTTTAGAGCAGGCACTCTCGAACTAAAATAGAGATTCATTACTATATTAATAGTAACTAAATAGTTATATTGAATTCCTATGCATTACAATTTAAATTATGTAAGCCCACTTAGCTCAGAGGTTAGAGCATCGCATTTGTAATGCGATGGTCATCGGTTCGATTCCGATAGCGGGCTTTTTTCTATTTGTTCTTTTTATTTTTACATGATTGATAATGTCTCTTTGAAATCACAAAATATTGTATTGAATTGTGAATGGAAATGGCTTCTTACCCCTTTCCAAAGGCCAACGGCCCATTATGTCGTAAGAACTTCCGACTATGAATAAAAGTTGAAAGAGTTAGATCCATGCAGAACAAATCAGGAAAAAGATACATTTACATATACAAATATACAAAGGTCGGATATTGATACAATTCATCTCATTCTTTTTTGCTTTGTAGTATAACACTTCAGTAGATCTTGCTTAATTTATCATTTAGTTCAGT